TATATCATTTCTTGTTATGGAGCCCGAAAAGGAGTTGTAGATACTGCTGTACGAACATCAGATGCTGGATATCTTACACGCAGGCTTGTTGAAGTAGTTCAACACGTTGTTGTACGTAGAACAGATTGTGGCACTACCCGAGGGATCTTTGTGAGTCCTCGAAATGGAATGATACCAGAAAGGATTTTTATTCACACATTAATTGGCCGTGTATTAGCGGACAATATATATATGGGTCCACGATGCGTTGCCGTCCGAAATCAAGATCTTGGGATTGGACTTATCAATCGAATCATAACCTTTCGAACACAACCAATATCTATTCGAACTCCTTTTACTTGTAGGAGTACGTCTTGGATATGTCGATTATGTTACGGCCGGAGTCCTACTCATGGCGATTTGGTGGAATTGGGAGAAGCTGTAGGTATTATTGCGGGTCAATCCATTGGGGAACCGGGTACTCAACTAACATTAAGAACGTTTCATACCGGTGGAGTATTCACAGGGGGTACTGCAGAACATGTGCGAGCCCCTTCTAATGGAAAAATAAAATTTAATGAAGATTTAATTCATCCCACACGTACACGTCATGGGCATCCGGCTTTTCTCTGTTCTATAGACTTGTATGTAACTATTGAGAGTGAAGATATTCTACATAACGTGACTATTCCATCAAAAAGTCTTCTTTTAGTTCAAAACGATCAATATGTGGAATCAGAACAAGTGATTGCTGAAATTCGCGCGGGAACATACCCTTTTAATTTTACGGAGAGGGTTCGAAAACATATTTATTCCGATTCAGAAGGAGAAATGCACTGGAGTACCGACGTATACCATACATCTGAATTTACATATAGTAATATCCATCTTTTACCAAAAACAAGTCATTTATGGATATTATCGGGGGGTTCGGGCAGATCCAGTACAGTCCCATTTTCGCTACACAAGGATCAAGATCAAATGAGCACACATTCCCTTTCTGTCGAAAAGAGATATATTTCGAACTCCTCAGTAAATTCAGAAAATAATGATCAAGTTCAATACAAATTATTTAGTTCAGATCTTTCGAGTAAAAAAAAAAGTGAGATTTCTGATTATTCCGAACTTAATCGAATCCAAAGTATCCAAAGTACTGGTCATTGTAATCTCATATATCCTGCAATTCTCCACGAGAATTTTTATTTAGTGGCAAAGAGACGCAGAAATCTATTTATCATGCCATTCCAATCGATTCAAGAACAAGAGAAAGAACTAATATCCCCCTCCGATATCTCGATTGAAATACCTATAAATGGTATTTTCTATAAAAATAGTATTTTTGCTTATTTCAACGATCCTCAATACCAACAAAGAAACAGTTCCGGAATTACTAAGTATGGGTTTGTAGGGGCGCATTCAATCGTCAAAAAAGAGGATTCGGTTGAGTATCAGAGAGTCAAAGAATTTAAGTCAAAATACGGAATGAAAGTACATTGCTTTTTTTTCATTCCTGAGGAAGTGTATATTTTACCCAAATCTTCTTCCTTAATGGTACGTAATAATAGTATTATTGGAATAGATACACAAATCACGTTAAATATAAGAAGTCGGGTAAGCGGATTGGTACGAATAGAGAGAAAAAAAAAAAAAATTGAACTTAAAATTTTTTCTGGAGATCCCCATTTTCCGGGGGAGACAGATAAGATATCGCGATACAGTGGTATCTTAATACCGCCAGGAAGGGTAAAAACAAATTCTAAGAAATCAAAAAAAAAAAAAAAAAATTGGATCTATGTCCAACGGATCACACTTACCAAGAAAAAGTATTTTCTTTTGGTTCGGCCAGTAATCCTATATAACAAAAAAATAGGATACGATATAAATTTTGAAACACTTTTCCCCCCGGATCTATTGCAGGAAAAGGAAAATCTGAAACTTCAAGTTGTCAATTATATTCTTTATGGAAATGGTAAACCAATTCGAGAAATTTATGACACAAGTATTCAATTAGTTCGTACTTGTTTAGTCTTGAATTGGGATGAAGACAAAAAAAGTTCTTCTATCGAAGGGGCTCGTGCTTCTTTTGTTGAAGTAAGTACAAATGGTCTGATTCGTGATTTCCTCAAAATCAACTTAAACTTAGTGGAATCCCGTATTTCCGATATCAACAGAAAACGGAACGATTCATTAGGTTTAGGATCGATCTCCCATATTGGGTTAGATCATGCCAATATTAATTCATTTTTTTCCATTTATTCCAAGGCAAAGATTCAACAATCACTTAAACAAAATGAAGTAACTATAAGTACGTTGTTGAATAGAAATAGAAATAAAGAATGTCGATCTTTAATAATTTTGTCATCATCTAATTGTTTTCAAATGGATCCATTTAACGATGTAAAATATCAGAATGTCATAAAAGAATTAACTAAAAGAGGGGCTAGAATCCCAATTAGGAATTCGCCGGGTCCGGGTCCTTTAGGAACAGCGCTTGAAATTGCAAATTTTTATTCAGTCTACCATTATTTACTAACTCATAATAAGATCTCGGTAAATAAATATTTGAAACTTTACAATTTCAAAAAGACTTTTCAAGTACTTAAATATTATTTAATGGAGGAGAACAAGAGAATTTTGAATCCTAATTCGTGCATTAACAGTGTTTTGAATCCATTCAAATTGAATTGGTATTTTCTCCATCATAATTATCATTATAATTTTTGTGAAGAAACATTCACAATAATTAACCTGGGACAGTTTATTTGCGAAAATGTATGTATGGCCAAAAACGCACCACACCTAAAATCGGGTCAAGTTATAATTGTTCACGTTGAGTCTATAGTACTAAGATCAGCTAAGCCTTATTTGGCCACTCCCGAAGCAACTGTTCATCGTGATTATGGCGAAATCCTTGACCAAGGAGATACTTTAGTTTCATTTATGTATGAAAAGTCGAGATCTAGTGATATAACGCAGGGTCTTCCAAAAGTGGAACAAGTGTTAGAAGTACGCTCAATTGATTCAATATCGATAAACCTAGAAAAGAGAATTGAGGGTTGGAACGCGTGTAGAACAAGAATTCTTGGAATTCCTTGGGGATTCTTGATTGGTGCTGAACTAACTATAGTACAAAGTCGTATCTCTTTGGTTAATAAGATCCAAAAGATTTATCGATCCCAAGGGGTGCAGATCCATAATAGGCATATAGAAATTATTGTACGTCAAATAACATCAAAAGTCTCGGTTTCGGAAGATGGAATGTCTAATGTTTTTTCACCCGGAGAACTAATTGGATTATTGCGAGCGGAACGCACGGGGCGGGCTTTGGAAGAAGTGATCTGTTACCGAGTTATGCTCTTGGGAATCACGAGAGCATCTCTGAATACTCAAAGTTTCATCTCCGAGGCAAGTTTTCAAGAAACTGCTCGTGTTTTATCAAAAGCAGCTCTCCGCGGACGTATCGATTGGCTGAAAGGCCTGAAAGAAAACGTTGTTCTAGGCAGTATGATACCCGTTGGTACCGGATTCAAAGGATTAGTGCACCGCTCAAGGCAACATACGAGCATTCCTTTAAGATTAAAAACCAAAAACAAGAATTTATTCGAGGGGGAAATGGGAGATATTTTGTTCCACCACAGAGAGTTATTTGATTCTTGCATTTCAAAAAATTGATATGATACATCAGAACAATAATTTATAGGATTTAATGATTCCTAAGAGTGGATTCATATTTTGAACTTTATAACTATATAACTAAACTTTATAACTATATAACTATGAGGCGATTCTTTTATTTGTTCCATTTACACGCGATTTGGTAATGTGATTTTTGATATTTATATATTTATAGAGTAATAAGGAAATGAAAAAAAAAAAAAAGATAATAAAGAATAGAAAGAAATAAATGGGTTGGGTCATATATCAACACCCAATCTTCGAGAAAAGAGGAAAAGATAAGGTTCCGTCGGAACAGTTATTTATTTCAGGGTAATCCCGTCTTTTTTTTTCAATGAAAAAAAGAGAGGAAGTATAGGGAGAAATGATAAGAAGATATTGGAATATTAATTTGGAAGAGATGCTGGAAGCAGGAGTTCATTTTGGTCATGCTATTAAAAAATGGAATCCGAAAATGGCACCTTATATCTCTGCAAAGCGTAAAGGTATTCATATTACAAATCTTATTAGAACTGCTCGTTTTTTATCAGAAGCTTGTGATTTAGTTTTTGATGCAGCAAGTAGTAGAAAAAAATTCTTAATTGTTGGTACCAAAAAAAAAGCAGCGGATTCGGTAGCGCGGGCTGCAATAAGGGCTCGGTGTCATTATGTTAATAAAAAGTGGCTCGGCGGTATTTTAACGAATTGGTCCACTACAGAACTGAGACTTCAAAAGTTCAGGGACTTAAGAATAGACCAAAAGACAGGAAAACTCAATCGCCTTCCGAAAAGGGATGTGGCTCGATTAAAGAGACAATTATCTCACTTGCAAAAATATCTGGGCGGGATCAAATATATGACAGGGTTACCAGATATTGTAATAATCGTTGATCAACAAGAAGAATATACGGCTCTTCGGGAATGTATCACTTTGGGAATTCCGACAATTTGTTTAATTGATACAAATTGTGACCCCGATCTCGCAGATATTTCGATTCCGGCGAATGATGACACTAGAGCTTCAATCCGATTCATTCTTAACAAATTAGTATTTGCAATTTGTGAAGGTCGTTCTAGGTATATACGAAATCCCTAATTAATAATAACATATAAAATCAAAAAGTTCTTTTGAAAATTCCATAGACTGATAAATTGATGGAATCCTTTACTATTCCTGAATCGTGCAAAATAAATTAAAAGAATTTAGGAATATTATGTGATTCGTTTGTATACAAAATATACAATTCCAGTGGGCAAACCTAAACAAAAAAAGGGTTGAATCAAAATAATTTCTTGTAAGGTTTTCTTTCAGAGGACAATATGAATGTTTTATCATCTTCCATCAACACATTAAAAGGCTTATATGATATATCCGGCGTAGAAGTAGGCCAGCATTTTTATTTGAAACTAGGTGGTTTCCAAGTTCATGCCCAAGTACTTATTACTTCTTGGGTTGTAATTGCTATCTTATTAGGTTCCGCCATTGTAGCTGTTCGGAATCCACAAACCATCCCTAGTGACGGTCAGAATTTCTTCGAATATGTCCTTGAATTTATTCGAGATGTGAGCAAAACTCAAATTGGAGAGGAATATGGTCCATGGGTTCCTTTTATTGGAACTATGTTTCTATTTATTTTTGTTTCTAATTGGTCAGGGGCGCTTTTACCTTGGAAAATCATACAGTTACCTCATGGAGAGTTAGCCGCACCCACAAATGATATAAATACTACCGTTGCTTTAGCTTTACTTACGTCAATTGCATATTTTTATGCGGGCCTTAGCAAAAAAGGATTAGGTTATTTCGTTAAATACATTCAACCAACTCCAATTCTTTTACCCATTAATATTTTAGAAGATTTCACAAAACCTTTATCGCTTAGCTTTCGACTTTTCGGAAATATATTAGCGGACGAATTGGTAGTTGTTGTTCTTGTTTCTTTAGTACCTTCAGTGGTTCCTATACCTGTTATGCTCCTTGGATTATTTACAAGCGGTATTCAAGCTCTTATTTTTGCAACGTTAGCTGCGGCTTATATAGGCGAATCCATGGAGGGGCACCATTGACTAAGTTTCGAAATCGTCTTTATTTTTTAACTTAGTGCAAAGCAATCCATGCCTTTCTCAAGACAATTTACTTAATATGGACATAAATATACACATAAATAGACAAAAAGGTCGATACGATCTAGAGGAAGAATCAAAAGAAAAGGATTACGATATTGGCGGATTGTCAAAGTAAAAAAAAGTGGGGGGGAAGAGCTCGAAAAGATCTTTGTCCTAAAATGTGTTTGCCCTATTTCTATCTCCTTCCAATTAAAATTTTCTTGATATTGTCTTGATTGTTTTGTTCATTCAATTCCAATCTTAGGAGTCATAATCTGAATGAGAATTCTTTATTTGTTTACGATGCTAAAACTAAAAAAAAGAAGGGGGTTCCATGCAGTGATTCTCATTTCAGTCGACTTTATTCAATTCAACGATTGACCAAAAGAATAAGAAATAATAAATTACATGAACTTAGATTAATCAAAGGTTTTGTTTTTATTTATATGTAATGATTCAGACTAATGAATTCGCCCTTTTAGATTGATTGTATCTATATTGATTGTATCTATATTGATTGTATCTATGTGGGATTTTACGAAATAAAAAGAAAAGAGTTTACAAAAAATGAGATTAAAAAAAATCGGTTGTTTAACAGAGTGAGATCCAACTGGATGTATGAAATATATATGATGTATGGAGTATATATAATGGCTAGAAAACGACTTTCTTTTATAGATGTTTCGAAAAAAAATGCGAATCCGATGAAATCCAAGATACGATACGAATAATTAGTTTACTTTATCGAAGAAAAACATGTATATGGAATAGTGAAAAACATGTATATGAAATAGTAGGCTAGTTCTATATGAGCGAAAAGATATATCTAATCGCTCCACTACTACTCAGAATTGAGATAGGGATTTCAATAAGAGTCCCTCCTTTTCATTTGTTTGAATTGAATAAAGAAATTCTATCAAGAAAAAGAGCGAAGAGCTCGAATTTCAAGAAAGGTTCGGAGCAAAGAAAGAAATGGAAAAAAGTTGTATGAATTCACAAAAAATCCGCGGATAGGAATTTGAAAAATAGATAGCGAAGTGATTCTGATGATTCAATAAGATTATTACTTCAATTCAGAGCTCTTAGTTGCGTTACTTTGACTGGAAAAATCTTATCGACGCAATAAATAATTAAGTCATAATTTATTGGTTGATTGTATCATTAACCATTTCTTTTTTCTTTTGCGAGGAACTTATCATGAATCCATTGATTTCTGCCGCTTCCGTTATTGCTGCTGGGTTGGCTGTTGGGCTTGCTTCTATTGGACCTGGGATTGGTCAAGGTACTGCTGCAGGCCAAGCTGTAGAAGGTATCGCGAGACAGCCCGAGGCGGAGGGAAAAATACGAGGTACTTTATTGCTTAGTCTGGCTTTTATGGAAGCTTTAACAATTTATGGACTCGTTGTAGCATTAGCACTTTTATTTGCAAATCCTTTTGTTTAATTTTCTATTTGTTTAGAATCCCATAAAAAATACGTATTTTTCTTTTTTATTGCCTTAGACTTGACTTGCTGCTTGCTTTTTTTCGAATTCTATCAGGATTTCACCCTACAACTACCGACTTTAGTTTTCTTGCAACAATTGCCCCCGGGAAGGACTGATTGGGGGATGAGGAATTAGTATACCGACTCGCTTTCTTCTTCTTCCTTCCCTCTATCTTAGTCCAATCGAAATTTTAAGGAAGTGTTGTAACAAAAACAAAGGGGATATTTCACAATTAACACAAGACCTGATACCGAATTCGAATCCCTAATTGTTCTTTCT